TTTGTTTGATCTATTCCATAACATAAAAAAAGTTGGAAATTCATCCAGTCAACATAATCATAATATTAGATTCATAGAAATGATAAAAGGATGCTTTGTTTCTGATGATGTTTTTGAAAAATGGAATCCCTTGATTGATTCATAGTATCTGTTCCGCCATAGTATGAGGGCCCCTTCCGAAACAAGAAGAAAGAAGGAATCAATTGATTTTTTGGATGACACAGGATTTCTACAGATGAGACATCCTGCAAACCATTTCTATACTAATTTAATTGAACCTTACTCTACTCTATTCTATAAAAATTCTATAAAAAGAAAATTTCATCAAGTAAAAAAAGACTCTTAATGTTCCGGTTGAAAGGGGAAAATCTTGGATTTTTGCACATATCCAAATCCTTATTTATTATCTCATCTTAAAATTTTTTTTTTTACTTGAAATTTTATAAGTTCGTTGAAGAAGTTCTATTTGTTTACTAAGCCATCCCCCTTTTTTGTTTGTCCGCCACTTCTTATGAATCTAAAGAAAGAGGTTCCGATAGACCTGGAAAAGAAAACAGTAATCTTTGACGAACAAGATCAAGAATCATTATTATTTCGACACAAGAAAAGGAATTTTCTGCCCTTTTCTTGTGTCGAAAATTAGGAAGACAAGTAATCCCTCCCAGAATCATTCTTTCATTTATCCCTTGCCGCGTATTCTCTTCCTACTTAATGTTATGCCGCCTATTGTCTATTAGAATTCGATTCTATTAGATAGAAAAAACTATTGATGCATTCCATGGCATTTACAATCTGGCAATAAGAAGCGTCACACCGCTCCAATTTGGATTGAAAAAAAAAAAAAGGGGGGTCAAGTAGTCTTCTTCGCAATATACATACTATTACTAGGAATGGGATACAAGCAATTCCCGGCATCTCGCAGAAAAGCAGTATAAACAAAGCAAGACAAGGGGCTTTCCATATTTTTTTGGATCATACATAATTGCATTGATCAACAATAATTCGGCCCTTTTTACCAACTTGATGAATCCGTGGATCTAGAAATTCATTTCGGACAATTGAACCTTCTCAAACTGTTTCTTTTTGAGAACCAAAAAGATTTGTGCTAGGATAACAGATGCCAAGAAGAACAACAAACCTTGGACACGTAATGGATCTTGAAGTACTATTTCTGCATCTCCCTGACCAAATCCACCCACATTGGGATTACTCGTTAATGGCTGATCAAGCTTGATGGATTCACCCTCTGAAACAAGAAGTTCTGGTCCTGGAGGTATAATATCAACCACTTGGTGTCCATCCGATGCATCGGCTATGCTTATTTCATATCCCCCTTTTTCTTTACGTACTATTCTGCTTACTATACCTGCTGCTGTAGCATTATAGACTGTATTGTTACTCTTGCTCCCGTCGGGATAAATCTGACCCCTTCCCCTGTTCCCGCCTACGTATATGGGATATTTTAAGAAGTGAACGTCTTTCTTAGTAGAAGGGTCCGGAGAAAGAATGGGAAAGACGATTTCACTATATTTCTGACCAGGAACAGGACCCACTACAAGAATATTTCTTTTAGTGGGGCGATAGCTCTGAAAAGACAGATTGCCCATCTTTTCTTTCAGCTCGGGAGAAATACGATCGGGGGGAGCTAATTCGAATCCCTCGGGTAAAATAAGGACAGCCCCCACATTCAAAGCCCCCTTTTTACCATTAGCAAGAACTTGTTTCAGTTGCATATCATAAGGGATTCTAACAACTGCTTCAAATACAGTATCAGGAAGCACAGCTTGTGGAACCTCAATATCCACGGGCTTATTAGCTAAATGGCAATTGGCACATACAATACGCCCGGTTGCTTCTCGTGGATTTTCATAACCCTGCTGCGCAAAAATAGGATATGCATTTGAAATAGATGTCCGAGTTATTACATATATCATGATCAATACGGAAATGAATCGAGTCATCTCTTTCTTTACCCAGGAAAAGGTATTTCTATTTTGCATGGTCCAATAATTGATCCCGGAAATTTCTACAATAAATTAGGTAGGTAGCTAGCATAGTTCCCTATCCATGATTCTGCCATTGTACTGGAATAATTGTACTGAAGTAGAGTAGGAACCCCCTGGGCGGGTAGAAGTATAAAGAGTGAGTAAGCTTCAAAACGGTTTGTTTATGTACGAAGTAGCATCATGATTTGATTGATATCAGCAGATCAAATGAGTTCTTCATTCATTCATTGAATGATAAATCACTACAAGTGAAGGAGATACACGATTTAAATAATGGAAGATCCAATATTTCAAAATTGTATCTAGAATGACTGGAAAAGTGGAAACAAGACCAGATATAATTTGATCATTATGAGCAAATCCAAAATCTTTGTAGACCGAACCAATCATTAGTTCCCACCCCCGGGGTGAGTGGAATCCGATACATAAATCAGTTAATAAAAGAATAGAAAAAGCCTTTATTGTGTCGCTTAAGTTATAGAGGAATTCCTGAACCCAAGAATTCAGAATGACAAGTTCTTCATTACCCAGAATAGAATAACCACTTAGAATAGCAAAACAGATTATATTTGTCGAGAAATCCAAAATGATATGGATATGATCTTCGTTGTGCATTTTGACCAATTGCATCGTCTCTTTGTGGATTCCTATACGAAGCTTTTGTATCTGTGTCTCCGGGTACTCTTTTATCATTTCATCCAACAGGAATAGTTGTTCTAATTCTACGAATCTTTCTAGAACGTTCTTTTCTTGAATATCATTCAAAAAAGTTTCGGATTGTCCGGTATTCCACCAATTAGTAACCCAAGGTTCCAGACTTTTATTAAATGAGAGAGAGATCCACCAGGGCAAAAAGACTATAGATGCAAGATACGGGAGGGGAGTCAATGCTTTCTTTTTTGACACTTTTCATCTGTGAATTGTTAATGAACCCGCTTCATTCGCCGACTCTATCTGATCCGATATTTCTATGAAGCATGAGTTCTATAACAAGGTATGGAACCTATGGATCTATTCCTTTTTTTTTTTTGAATTGTTTAGTCCTTGGATCTAGAAAGAATATAGAAATAGAATAAGGGCCCGTTTCGAATGAAGAAATAATCAAATACTTTTCCCAGATATCTCAGTTGGTCAAATTCGAACCAATTCTATCTTCATTTGTTCTTTCGATGAATGCCCAAAAGAACCGCTTGAAATAATGAATATTATTTTTATTTCGAGACGAAAGAACTCCCCTCAATTATTTTTTCGAAATTTTCACTGGCTACCCACGACCCAGGAATAATTGAGGGGATATTTCTGAAAAATATTAATGATGAAATCCGAAATAGGTGACAAAACGAGAGAGAAATTGGATAGTTATGAGAGATCTAAACGTTTGGTTATCCAGGAGCTAAAGAAAGGATCAAAAAAGAAACATCGATTGACAAAAGAAAGATAATTAACGAGATATGATACATCTGTATCTAATGTATTAATCCAAAGTATTGGCCCTAAAAAAAGAAATTATGTATTCTGAAATGCTCTGATATGTGTGATGAATACATACTTATTAGACTTGTTACTAGTAGAATTGAGTTCTATATGCAGAAAAAGGAGTTTTGGTCGATCAAAATTGCTTCTTATTATGATTATGGTTGTTCCGTATACGTCCGCCTGCTTTATTCTATGGGCCACAGAAGGATTACCAACGGAACGGGGGAAATAGAATCTAACATGTTTTGCTCGAATGAACGTTCCGAAGAAGCTTCAGTTATATTTAAAAGGGGGTTCCTGGGTCCCTTCCCTCATGCTGAGAAAGCATTCATTCCCTTCATTTCAAAATACTTCAATTGGCACGCGCAAGAAATAGGCCAATTCGGCAGCTTTTTGTTCAATTTCTCGTGGAGTCAAATTTTCGTCAGTACGGGTCAAGGGAATGGCGCCCTGGCCTCTGATTTCCATATAAAGGACACGTCGAGGATAAAGACCCTCTTTAACTTCCATTCTGATCGATTGAATCTCTCTCATAAGGAATCGAAGGAAGATGCGACGATTTATTCCAGGAAATCCCCAACGAAAAATACACACTATTCCTTCTTTTCTATCGAATCGATCATAACCGCTACCTACATTCCACGAAATTGTGCACCACAAATAGGAACTAATGAACAGACCTGCGATCCCATAGAAAGACATCACGATTCCTTGGGGAAAAAAAATGATTTGCTGAGACGGGAATAAAGATATCAGATTCCTACCAAGATAACTGGAAGTTCCAACCAATAAGAATCCTAGTGAACCTAAAAAAAGGATACAGGCCCAGCAGAAATTACTGGTTTTTCGAGACCCTGTTATAAGTTCTATCCATATACGTTCTGATCGATAGTTCATACTAGATCCAGTTGCATCCTATTGGAATTGAGAGAAGAGAATAAGCCAAATGAATTTGATTTTACTTTTTTTATTTTGCTCCCGAAGTAACTCTCATCAACTAGCACTATTATGACGCGAACTATTAGGAGTAATTCATCGAATTGGTTAGATATAAAATAATAACATCCCCTTCGTATAATACCACCACTATGTATATCTACATAATATAGATACGTTAACTTTCTATTTCAGATATCCGCTCTGATCCATTTTAAAACAGCTATCCCCCCATATACATGCATTTATCCATATATAATGTATCCGCATGTATAATCACTTTTTTATTTGTGCCCGGAGGGAGCCACATGTCGTATCATATTCCACTAAATGGATATCCCTATTATGATCCAAGTCCAAGTGTTGAAATAAATTGATGAAATTTTGTCCTATCAGGTCTAAACAATCTTGTTTTTTTGAACATGAAGAGATAAAGAAGCCATTGCAATTGCTGGAAACACTAAGCCCACTAAAGGCACAAAAATAGAGGGTAAATTGAAATCTGTCATAGAATGGGTGCCTCGATTTAATATTTGTACCTGTTATAAAGATATCTTATCTTATGATAAGTATATCTATTATAAGTATTATTAAGTAGATAATAAGTGCAAGGAATGTAGAGCTAAATAAGTGTATCTATTCACCTTTCTACAAGAAATAGATGGATGATAATCCGCTTTATTATTCTTGTTCTACCGCCCTTATCTTCTAATAAAGAGTTTCTTACGAGTTTCCTAAGGATTTGTTAGAATCCGATCCAACAGGAATTCATAGTCAAAAGTGTAGGTCCTCGGGAGATATAAAAATATGCAACACTTCCCTTATAGATTTGAATTATTCTATATATATTAATACGATATATATTAATATGAAAGAAGGGAACATGAAATTCTTTTGATTTTTTTTTCCCAATTCCATTCCGCGGAAGGAAGAATTCACTCTTTTCCTCCTGATAGGGGGTTCCTGATTACTAATCATGAATAGGGGTAGGATAAAAAATCTGCATCAAAAAAAGTAATTATCCGAAACTTCCTATAGAACTTATGTTACCAAAGAAAACTCCACTCTTCTTATTTTTTTTTTACTTTGATTCCGATGAACTAAAGTTCGCTACAAATAACTGAGCCTAGCGCTCTACTTTAATTTTGATTCAAGGGAAAGAAACCGTGTAGCTGAAATAATTCACTCAGAACGCCCTTTAAAGGATTACGTGGTACGATTGGATCAAATAAGCCCTTATGGAATAAATACTCAGCTGCTTGTGAACCGTCAGGTACTGTCTTATTCAATGTTTGTTCAATTACTCTTTTCCCCGCAAATGCAATGTAGGCATTGGGTTCAGCAATAATAATATCTCCCAACATACCAAAACTGGCCGTTACTCCGCCGGTTGTAGGAGATGTAAGGATTGATACATAGAATAACTTTTTATTGAATTGATAATCATATAAAGCGGAAGATATTTTAGCCATTTGCATCAAACTCAAACTTCCTTCTTGCATGCGTGCTCCTCCAGAAGCACACACCATAATAACAGGTAGAGATCTATTAGCAGCATATTCGATCAACCGGGTGATTTTCTCGCCTACTACGGATCCCATACTACCCCCCATGAACTGAAAATCCATAACCCCAATGGCTATGGGAATCCCATTTAGTTGACCTATGCCTGTTTGAACAGCCTCAGTTAAACCTGTCTTTCTTTGATACGAATTGATACGATCTCTATAAGGTTCCTCTTCCGAGTGAAATTCAATGGGGTCAATAGAGACCATGTCTTCGTCCATAGGATCCCAAGTGCCCGAATCAACCGAAAGTTCGATTCTATCTGAACTACCCATTTTCAAATGATATCCACATTGTTCACAAATATTCATTTTTGACCTAAAAAATTTCTTATAATTTAATCCATAACAATTTTCGCATTGAACCCATAAATGTCTGTATTTTTTATTTCCATCGAAATCATTAGATCTTCCTCTTATATTGAAATCACTGCCATTACCGCCAGTTCTTATACTAGAACTCCCCCTGTCACTATCACTTACACTTTCACCACTACAAATGTAACTATAAATATAACTGTAAATGTGATTGTCGCTACCACTCGAAATGTACTTATCAATACTGATTTCAGAACGAAGATAACTATCAATGCAACTATTAATGTGATTATTCCAACTATACGTAGTATCATACATATAATGATCATAGTAGCGATTGTCACTCTTAGACCCGCTATTCAGATAACTAGAAAAAGCAGTTTCTAGTTCACTCAGAAAAGAACTATCATTGTCAATCTCAAAAACCCGATTTTCAATATCAAAATATACGGAATAACTGTTACCATTACTATCCCTAACTAAAAAAGTGTCATCAGAGATGAAACTCCAAATGTCCCTGACACCGAAAAAATGATCAACATTACTGCAACTATTACTTTCGCGCCAACCATGATTATGATTGTTTTTATTCGTATCATTTAGAATGGGATCTTCACTTCCACTGGTATTTCCAACAGGACGACCAAGACTGTCCATTGATTTACCTAGCCCACACCTGTGTTCTAACTCCTCGTTAGACAACATTGAATTGAACCACCATTTTCCCATAGATCCTTCCTGCCCCCTATTTGAAAATACAATAAATGAATAGTCATTCGACGAAAAATCATTTTACTATTTCATTTCCTATCGGAATACGCATATAGATCCAATCACTAGGATTATTAACTAATAACGAGTAACTATTGAACGAAAGAAATGATTTTGTGGGAATCGGGAGTATCAATTCACTATATATGAATATGATATGATGGAACCTTTTCTTCAATTATTATAAATAGAAGATAGGCTTCTCCCATGTTGTGTACAAACTCTCATCGAAAAGATAAATATTTGTTCCCTCCTAGGAAGGATTCATTTTCGTATAATCTCGTATAATAATAAGTTTCTAATGCAACACGGAATGAAAAGGACAATATACAGGATGAGTAGAAGAAGTTGTGACCCTTGGCTCGATCTATGGTCCGAAACAACGGGATAGAAAAGGATCCACCAATCCTAAGGATCCATAGGATTAA